AAAGAAGGATTTGAATATGCGTAAAGATTTAATCCACTTTTACGCCAGAACAAAACAAGAAAAGTATTTTTTTGTTTGAATCATTTTCCTAAGTTATAAGTTGAAGTGAATTGAATAAGTTCTATTTGTTCAATGAATTACTCTACCTTCACTTCCCTTATTTTTTTTTTATGTTTGTCCATCACTTGTTATGAATCTAAACAAAACAAAGAAGTTCAGATATACCTGGAAAAGATAACTAAGGAATAAGAATCCTTGGCGAACAGGAGAAAAAACATGATTCTTTCGATACAAGACGACACAAGAAAAGTATTTTTCTTGTGTCGTCTTGTATCGAATAGAAGATTAGTAAGACTAAAAATACTTTATAGAAATATTTTTTACTTTCATTTTTCCCGTCCTTGCCTTGTATTCTATTCCTTTGTATGCTTATTTTCTATTATTAGGAATGGTATACAAGTAATGAGTTTCAGACATCTCAGACATCCCACAAAAGAAAAAACAGTATAAAAAAAGGAAAAGGCTTACAGAATTTTTTAATCATACAATACATAATTCTATCGATCGACAAGAATTCTAAACTTTTACCAACTTTTTAAAAAGAATATCTAGATCTAGAAATTCATTTCGTACAACTGAACCTTTTCAAACTGTTTCTTTTTCAGAACCAAAAAGATTTGTGCCAAAATCACAGATGCCAAGAAGAACAAAAGTCCTTGGACTCGTAATGGATCTTGAAGCACTATTTCTGCGTCTCCCTGACCAAACCCTCCTACATTTGGATTACTTGTTAATGGTTGATCAAGCTTGATGGATTCACCTTCTGAAACAAGAAGTTCTGGTCCTGGAGGTATAATATCAAACACTTGACGTCCATCTGATGCATCAACTATGGTTATTTCATATCCCCCTTTTTCTTTACGTACAATTCTGCTTACTATACCGGCTGATGTAGCATTATAAACTGTATTGTTACTCTTGCTACCATCAGGATAAATCTGACCCCTTCCTCTGTTCCCACCTACATATATAGGATATTTTAAGAAGTGAACATCTTTTTTCGTAGCAGGGTCGGGAGAAAGAATGGGAAAGACGATTTCACTATATTTCTGACCGGGAACAGGACCTATCACAAGAATATTTCTTTTATTAGGACGATAAGACTGAAAAGAAAGATTGCCCATCTTTTCTTTCATTTCGGGAGAAATACGATCGGGGGGGGCTAATTCGAATCCCTCAGGTAAAATAAGAACAGCTCCTACATTTAAAGCTCCCTTTTTACCATTAGCAAGAACTTGTTTCAGTTGCATATCATAAGGAATTCGAACAACTGCTTCAAATACAGTATCAGGAAGTACAGCTTGTGGAACTTCAATATCCACGGGCTTATTAGCTAAATGGCAATTGGCACATACAATTCGCCCAGTTGCTTCTCGTGGATTTTCATAACCCTGCTGCGCAAAAATGGGATATGCATTTGAAATAGATGCTCGAGTTATTACATATATCATGATCGATACAGAAATGGATCGAGTCATCTGTTCTTTTACCCAAGAAAAAGTATTTCTATTTTGCATGGTCCAATCATAGATCCCGGAATTTCTACAATAAATTCGATAGGTAGCTAGTAGAATTCCCTATCCACAAGTTTGCCATTGTATTGATTGTACTGAAAGAATTGTACTGGTGGAATGGAATATAGTATGAATACCTTGAACTGAAAAGGTAAAGGTAGAAGTATAAAGAATAAGTAAGATTGAAAATGATTTATTTATACACGAAGAAAAATTATGATTTGATTGATATCAAGAGATCTAATGAATTCTTCATTCATTCATTCATTGAATGATAAATTACTACAAGGGAAGGAGATACACGATTTAAAAAAAGGAAGATCCAATATTTAACAATTGTATCTAGAATCACTGGGAAAGTGGAAACAAGACCAGATATAATTTGATCGTTCTGAGCCAATCCAAAATCATTGTAGATCGAACCAATCATTAGTTCCCAACCATGGGTCGAGTGAAATCCGATCCATAAATCAGTAACTAAAAGAATAGAAAAAGCTTTGATTGTGTCACTTAAGCTATATATAAATTCCTTAATCCAAGAATTCAGAATGAAAAGTTCTTCATTACCCAGAATAAAATAACCACTTAGAATAGTGAAACAGATTAGATTTGTCGAGAAATGCAAAATTATATGGAAATGAGATTCATTGTGTCTTTTGACCAATTGTATTGTTTCCTTGTGCATTCCTATACGAAGCCCTTGTATATGTGTGTCCGAGTACTGCTTTATCATCTCGTCCAACAGGAATAGTTCTTCTAATTCCATAAAATTTTCTAGAACATTTTTCTCTTGAATATCATTCAAAAGGATTTCTGATTGCCTGGTATTACACCAATTAAGAACCCAAGTTTCTAGACTTTTCTTAAATGAGAGAGAAACCCACCAGGGCAAAAAGAGTATAGACACAAGATATGGGAGGGAAGCAAATGCTTTTTTTTTTTCATTCGAAAAGGGCCCTTCTTCTTTCTTCTATGGTATATTCTAGATACAAAGACTTAATTCTTACACAAAAAGAAAAATAGTAAAAGATCCATAGGTTCGATACCTTGTTCTTGTTAGAGTTATAGGCTCTTGTTCTTGTTATGGAACTCACGCTTCATAGAAATCTAAGATAGAATCGACGAATGAAACAGGTTCATTAACATCACAGATACAGAATGAAAAAAAAAAAAGAAGTAAATATTCTTTTAAGATTCCAGAAATCAGAAATATAAAGAAATATAAATTAGTAAAATTGGAACCAATTCCATCTTCATTTCTTCCTTTCGATGAAGACTCGAAAAACACATTTGAAGTATTTGAAGTAACGAATATTATTTTGATTTTAAGACGAACCCTACCAGATCCTTTAATTATTTTATTTTTTATTTCTATTTCGTTCTATTTCAAATTCGAAAGATTTCGCTTTTAACCGCAGCGCGGGGATAGGGTATCAATTAAAAATCAGGGACCTAAAAACTAAAAAGAAGAATTTTTTTTACGAAAACAAAAGACATGTTAGGATATTTGATGAATCCATACTTAGATAATCTATACTTAGATATTTGATGAATCTATACTTATTAGATTAGACTTCTTAATGAAACTTATTATACCTTTAACAAGTATAAAAGAGTGAAGTTGGGGCGCCATGCGTATGCGTATATTTTGGTGTACAAATAGTTTATATTATTCTTAATATTAATATATTTGTATTTTTGTATACGTCCTCCTGCTTTTTTTATTTGTATTTGAGATGTATGATGTATGTGAACTGCTGCCTCAACGGAACGGGAAAATATAACATAGCATCTTTTGCTGTAATGAACATTTTGAAGAAGCTTCAGTTGTCTTAAAAAGATAATTAGTAAGTTCTTCTCTCATGCTGAGATTTATTCTTCAGTTCATTTCATTCAATTGGTACGCGCAAGAAATAGGCCAATTCGGCAGCTTTTTGTTCAATTTCTCGTGGAGTCAAATTCTCATCAGTACGAGTCAAGGGAATGGCTCCTTGACCCCGGATTTCCATATAAAGGACACGACGAGTAAAAAGACCCTCTCTCACCTCCATCCTGATTGATTGGATATCTTTCAGAAAGAAACGAAGGAAGATGCGACGATTTATTCCAGGAAATCCCCAACGAAAAAGGCACATTATCCCTTCTTTTCTATCGAATCGGTCATAACCACTACCTACATTCCATGAAATTGTGCACCACAAATAAGAACTAATGAATAGACCTGCGATCCCATAGAAAGACATCACGATCCCTTGTGGGAAAAAAAAAATTTGCTGAGACGGAAATACGGATAGCAGATTCCTACCAAGATAACTGGAAGTTCCAACCACTAAGAATCCTAGTGAACCTAAAAAAAGGATACAGGCCCAGCAAAAATTACTTGTTTTTCTAGACCCCGTTATAAGTTCTATCCATATATGTTCTGATCGCCAGTTCATACTATACTAGATCCAGTTGCATTCGATTGGAATTGAGAGAATAACCCAAATAGATTTTACTTTACTTTTCTTGCTTGATTCCGAAGTAACTTCCATCAACTAGCAGTATTATGACGTGAACCATTAGGAATAATTGGTTAGATACATTGAGTTTCTATTTCAAAGATAAAAAATAATTGCTCATCATTTTTAATTTAATTTAATTGATATTGATTAAGCTATAACTGCATATACATACATTAATGCGTATATTATGCATCGGTATACATAACAACTCTTCCGTTTGTTTTCGTAAAGGCCACATATCATATATCCTACCATATTACACTAAAAAAGTATCTGTCTGATGATCCAGCGTTGAACTAAATTGATGAGATTTGGTCCCATCATATATCATATTTAGACAATCTTATTTCTTTGGACATAAAGAAATAAAGAAGCCATTGCAATTGCCGGAAAGACTAGGCCCACTAAAGGAACAAAAATAGAGGGAAAGTTCAAATATATCATAGAACGGGTACCTCGATTTCATATTTGTACCTATTATAATTATAAAGATATCTTATGATAAGTCTACCTATTAGTGATAAGTCTACCTATTATAAAAAATATGAACATAATCTTTATCTTTTAATTTTTAATATTAATTAATATTATTTAATATTTAATTAATATTAATATTATAATATTAATTATTAATATTAAAAGATAAAGTACTTAATAATAAATAAGTACAAGGAATGTAGAACTAAATGAAGTGTACCTATTCCTCTTTCTACACAAATATGTATGAGAATCCACTTTTTAAAATTGTATTCTTCTTCTCCCATCCTTAATCTTCTTTATATCTTTTCTTTCAAAACAAACAAAGGTTTTTTTTTATTTTATTTTATATATATATATATATTCAATATATTAATATTAATATTAAAAATATATGAAAAATTAAAATTTAAAATATATTAATATTAAAATTGATTAAATAAATATTATAAATATTAAATATTATTATTATATTTTTTTATATTTTATATTTTTTTTATTTATTATTATATTTATTATATTTTATATTTATTATTATAATATTATAATTATTATAATTATAATTTATTTTAGAATTTTATAATTATATTTTTTATATTTTATTTTATTTATTTATTTTTTTATCTTGATTCAAGGGAAGGAAACCCTGTAGCTGAAATAACTCACTGAGAACACCTTTTAAAAGATTACGTGGTACGATTGGGTCGAATAAGCCCTTATGGAATGAATACTCAGCCGCTTGTGAACCGTCGGGTACTGTCTTTTTCAATGTTTGTTCAATTACTCTTTTGCCCGCAAACGCAATGTAGGCATTAGGTTCAGCAATAATGATATCTCCCAACATACCAAAACTTGCTGTAACTCCGCCAGTTGTAGGAGATGTAAGGATTGATACATAGAATAACTTTTTATTTGATTGATAATCATATGAAGCAGAAGATATTTTAGCCATTTGCATCAAGCTCAAACTCCCTTCTTGCATGCGTGCTCCTCCAGAAGCACACACAATAATGACAGGTAGAGATCGATTAGTAGCATACTCGATCAAACGGGTTATTTTCTCACCTACTACGGATCCCATACTACCTCCCATAAACTGAAAATCCATAACTCCAATTGCTACGGGAATACTATTTAGTTGACCTACGCCCGTTTGAACAGCTTCAGTTAAACCCGTTTTTTTTTGATAAAAAAAGATGCGATCTCTATAAGGTTCCTCTTCTGAATGAAATTCAATGGGGTCCATAGAGACCATATCTTCATCCATAGGCTCCCAAGTGCCAGGATCAATAAAAAGTTCGATTCTATCTGAACTACTCATTTTCAAATGATATCCACAGTGTTCACAAATATTAATTTTTGACCTAAAAAATTTTTTATAATTTAATCCGTAACAATTCTCGCATTGAACCCATAACTGTCTGTATTTTGTATTTATATCGAAATCATTAGATCTTCCTCTTTTATTGAGATAACTGCTACTAGTACTAGTACTAGTTTTGATACTAGAATTTCCACTTTCAATACTACTTGTACTTTCCGTACAAATGAAACTATAAATGTAACTTTCGATACCACTGTAAATGTCACTATTAAGACTGATTTCAAAATGAAAATGAAGATAACTATCAATGCAACTATTAATATTAATGTGATTATTCCAATTGGATTGAGTATCATACATGGAATAATAATAGTAGTAATTGCTACTCTTAGACCCACTATTCAAATAACTATAAAAAAAGATCTCTAGTTCATTCAAAAAAGAATTAGCATTGTCAATCTCAAAAATCTGATTTTCAATATCAAAATATACAGAATAACTGTCACCATTACTATTTCTAACTAAAAAAGTATCATCAGAGATCAAACTAAAAATATTTCTGCTATCAAATAAATAATCTAGATAATTAATATTACCGAAATTATAACTGCCACTGTCACTCCAACTAGGAATATTTTTCTCCGCATCATTTAGAATAGGTTCTTCACTTCCACTGGTATGTCCAATAGCATCAAGACTATCCATTGATTTACTTAGTCCACACCTATGTTCTAACTTCTTGTTAGACAAGATCGAATTGAACCAACATTTTTCCATAGAGTCTTTCTGCCCCCTATTTGATGAAAACCAAAAACCTAATACTAAATAGATAGATGAATAGTCATTCGATGAATAAAGAATAAAAAAAAATTATGATTTTTTTCTTTATTTATTATTTATTTTTTTTTTTTTATTTCTCATCATAATTCAAATGATGCATATGATCCAATCATTAAGATTGTTAATTAAAAACGAGTGAGTCTTTAAAAGAAAGAAAGGATTCTCCTCCTGTTGGGGGGAATCCGGTGAATCATTTCAATATATTCAATTTCAATATATATTATTATTATTATTTTATGATTATGATATTGATTATGATAGAATCTTTTCCTAAAAAAAAATCTAAGGAGAGGTTTCTTGGAAAACTTTTAATTCTCATCAAAAAGATACATAGTTGTTTCTTCCCATAAATGAAAAATGGATTCTTGTAGAATCTCGTGTCATATAGTCAAATAAAAAAATGAGTTTCTATTACAACAGGGAACGAAAAAGACAATATAAAGGATGGGGGTATAAGGGATCTTTCCCTTGGCTCGATCTATGGCCTGAATATAAAATGATCCACCAATCCAGTCCTAAGGATACATAATTGAACCTATGTCTCCAACAATAAATAATAGAATAGAAATAGATAAGTTGTTTAGTCTTCGATCTTATGTTTCGATTTTTTATATACTTGTATATGGTAAGGTCTGTACATATGAAAGATATATGCAAATACACAAAGACCCTCATGAATAGTATTCATAGTATAATATTAGTATAACATGTTCATTCTTTATTCTATTCGCTATTCGGCCCAATCTTTTTTTTTTAAGAAAAGATTGGGCCAAGTTTCAAG